CTTGCTATTGAACATTGATTTTAGATTCACAAATTTTCGAAAAAACAATTTCAACATATTTTTTATTTATTATTATGATAATCAATCCTACTACTTCGGATCCTGGGGTTTCCGCGCCGGAAAACAAAAACCTGGGACGTATCGTTCAAATCATTGGCCCGGTGTTGGATGTAGCTTTCCCTCCCGGCAAGATGCCTAATATTTACAACGCTCTCATAGTTAAAGGTCGAGATACTATCGGTCAACAAATTAATGTGACTTGTGAAGTACAGCAATTATTGGGAAATAATCGAGTTCGAACTGTAGCTATGAGTGCTACAGATGGTCTAACGAGAGGAATGCAAGTGGTTGACACAGGGGCTCCTCTAAGTGTTCCCGTTGGCGGGACGACCCTAGGCCGAATTTTTAACGTATTGGGAGAACCCATTGATGATTTAGGTCCTGTAGATACGCGCACAACATCCCCTATTCATAGATCGGCGCCCGCCTTTATACAGTTAGATACAAAATTATCGATTTTTGAAACAGGAATTAAAGTCGTGGATCTTTTAGCCCCTTATCGTCGCGGAGGGAAAATTGGGCTATTCGGGGGGGCTGGAGTAGGTAAAACAGTACTAATTATGGAATTAATCAACAACATTGCAAAAGCTCATGGGGGTGTATCCGTATTTGGCGGAGTAGGTGAACGTACTCGGGAAGGAAATGATCTTTACATGGAAATGAAAGAATCTGGAGTAATTAATGAAGCAAATATTGGAGAATCAAAAGTGGCTCTAGTCTATGGTCAAATGAATGAACCGCCGGGAGCTCGTATGAGAGTTGGGTTGACCGCCCTAACTATGGCGGAATATTTCCGAGATGTTAATGAACAAGACGTACTTCTATTTATTGACAATATCTTCCGTTTCGTCCAAGCAGGATCCGAAGTATCCGCCTTGTTGGGTAGAATGCCTTCCGCTGTAGGTTATCAACCCACTCTTAGTACCGAAATGGGTTCTTTACAAGAAAGAATTACTTCTACCAAAGAAGGATCCATAACTTCTATTCAAGCAGTTTATGTACCGGCGGACGATTTGACCGACCCCGCTCCTGCCACGACATTTGCACATTTAGACGCTACTACTGTACTATCAAGAGGATTAGCTGCTAAAGGTATCTATCCGGCAGTAGATCCTTTAGATTCAACGTCAACTATGCTCCAACCCAAAATTGTTGGTGAAGAACATTATGAAACTGCGCAAAGAGTTAAGCAAACTTTACAACGTTACAAGGAGCTTCAGGATATTATAGCTATCCTGGGGTTGGACGAATTATCCGAAGACGATCGTTTAACTGTAGCAAGAGCAAGAAAAATTGAGCGTTTCTTATCACAACCCTTTTTTGTAGCCGAAGTATTTACTGGTTCTCCGGGAAAATATGTCGGCCTAGCAGAAACAATTAGAGGATTTAAATTGATCCTTTCCGGAGAATTAGATAGTCTTCCCGAACAGGCCTTTTATTTGGTAGGTAACATTGATGAAGCTACTGCGAAGGCTACGAACTTAGAAACGGAGAGTAATTTGAAGAAATGATCTTAAATCTTTGTGTACTGACCCCGAATCGAATTGTTTGGGATTCAGAAGTGAAAGAAATCGTTTTATCTACTAATAGTGGACAAATTGGCGTATTACCAAATCACGCATCTATTGCCACAGCTGTTGATATCGGTATTTTGAGAATACGCCTTAACGACCAATGGGTAACGATGGCTCTGATGGGTGGTTTTGCTAGAATAGGCAATAATGAGATTACCGTTTTAGTAAATGATGCGGAGAAGGGTAGTGACATTGATCTAGAAGAAGCTCAGCAAACTCTTGAACTAGCAGAAGCAAACTTGCGGAAAGCGGAAGGCAAGAGACAAATAATTGAGGCAAATCTAGCTCTCAGACGAGCTAGGGCCCGAGTGGAGGCTATCAATGTTATTTCGTAGCTATAACTAGTTGGTGTGTCCGAATAAAAAAAAGAACTTCTGTTTCTACAGAAGTTCTTTTTATACACCCCTTTTTTTGCCAATTGAATAGAATCATAAGTGGAATCAGATTCTAATACAACGAAAGATTTTTAAATGCAAAAATGCAATAGAAAAAGATAAATAGAGTGGAATGGAAAAGATCAAAAATCAATATTAATATTTTTAATATTGAAAGTAGAAAAATTTATTAGATACCTAGAGTCTGATATCGAATGAGTTCTACCTACTATTGGATTTGAACCAATGACTCCCGCCGTATGAAAGCGATACTCTAACCACTGAGTTAAGTAGGTCACTTATCATCACAAAGAGAAATAAACGGGCTCCGTCACATCGATGGATTATAAATGTAATATTTTTTATAAGCAATAATTTATAACCAATACTGATCAAAGAGATAACAGAAAGTTGAGTCGTGTAATATTCATCTTGACAAGACATTATTGACATGATAATATATGTATCACAAGCACAAGGGCTATAGCTCAG